AACCTTGAAAAAACAAAAGAAATGGAAATAAAATAATAAGAACTTGTGTTAGATTGGCACTTCGTAGCTAACCCACATCCACATAGAGAATAAAAAAAGTGTAGATGTAGAAAAGAAATTAAATTTAAGAAGAAAATATCGGGTTTATGCAATATCTATATCTATTAAAGGTAGCAAGCTTGGCCCATTTTTTTTAGCAGAGTCTCACCCAAAACCACCCAATGGAAGATAATACCATTAATTGTATGGATTCTGTTAGTGCATATGCATATATTTACTCCATTTTTTCTATTTCATATTGGATTGGATATCCATTTTTATATATATATTTTTCATTTTAGTTCGTGTAATTAACGCGAAGTTCTTTAAAAATCTCTGCCTTCTTTGAAATATCATGAACGGTTCCCGTAGGTTGCGCGCCTTTTTCAAGGAAATATAGAATAGCAGGAACGTTTGAATAAGTTTGATTCTTTATTGGATCATAAAAACCGACTTTCCGAAGATCTCTTCCTTCTCTTCGGGATCGCACATCAATTGCAACGATTCGATAGATGGCTCATTGGGATAGATATCTATATATGAGCAATTCCCCCCCTTAGAAACGTATAGGAGGCTTTCTCCTCGTACGGCTCGAGAAAGAATGATTTTCATTTATGTCATAGTGTATAGAGTGGCAAGGCAAATAAATAGATCCAATCCATAAAAGAAAAATAAGAAATTCAATAGTTTAGTTTCTAGTTTAATTGAATTTCTTATTCCTTAACGAAAAAACCGAAAAAAAAATCATTCGTACTTATAACTCAAGTTGAATAATTCTCAAAGAGTTCAAAGGAAAATCCGGAGTCCTTGTCCTTGGCATTTCCTTTATTGAGCCGTCTCTAACCCATTTTTTATTCTGCTCAAGTTGTTGAGACAATTGAAAATGGTGTTTTCTTGTTCCAGGATCGTTTATCCTTGTTTTGAATCATTGGGTTTAGGCATTACTTCGGTGATCCTTAATCGTTTCAAAATGGCAGCAACATCCCTTTTGTTATTTATTGACTGTCGAAGAGTGATACGAACGATTGATTCCCGTGTGATACACTTTTGATCGAAATAGTTTTCCCAATTCCAACAAAAAAGTTTCAAAAAAAAAACTTTTGTTAGATGTTAGAATGGAATCTTTTCCATTTCTATATCGAAGATATGCTTACGAAGTTGTTCCAACTTATTGATTGGCATTAACCCTAGACCCTTACCTCTGAGAAATAAATTGATTTTTTCCGCTCGAGCTCCATCATGTACTATTTACTTTAACCCAAAACCCAACCAAACGGAGATTCCAGTAGAGTAGAACAGAACAAACTATGTCGAGCCAACGAGCACCTCAGAATTCCTATATAAAAAAGTGGTGGGTGTAAGAACCCACAACCGATCATGTCCTTCAAGTCGCACGTTGCTTTCTACCACATCGTTTTAAACGAAGTTTTACCATAACATTAACATTCCTCTCGTTTGGAACCGGTATGGAATTGATTCAATATGGAATCATGAATAATCATTGGCTCAATCGATATATAATAATACATACTTTATTTTTTCGTGGGGGTGAATAGAAAAGTCTTGTGGAAAGTCTAGGTCGTTATTCTTTTATTTTACCCGATCTGATTGATCCAAAAAATATTGGAATAATATGATCTTGTCATATCCATCAGAATTTATCAAACAATTGTCAATGGAGGTAATCGCAGAGATTTAGGGAATCACGGATCTTCTTCACCAAAACATAAATGTGGTTGTCAATGAAATAGAGTAACAGCGGTGCAATATGGACGTTGTTTCTACTTTGTTTTGCTTCAGGCTAAGTAATCTTTACTGAAATTCCATTTCATTTAAAATAAAAAGTAATTGTAATTATTTATCAAAGTGAAGTGAATGGAATGTCTAAATTACCCCCCCCCCCCGATCCAATCGTTACATTGATTTACAACTTTTAATTAGACCCAGATGTGAAATCAAAAATTCGATAAAAAAATGCATCTCTTACATATTAAAATGTATACCGCCCTTGCTGGCTTAACTCCGATCTACTGACAAATTTTATGGGGCGAATGAATCATAACATAAAAAGGGGGGCTAAGGTATGCTGGACAATCTTGTATAAGTGAAAAGATAAGCAGGTACATATTTTTTTATTATATTATTATAATATTATTATATAAATAAATATTAATATTACTTACGGAGGAAAATGGATTTCTGGATGGAATCGATTATACAGTAGTTATCTGTTTTACTTTCTATATATTCTATATTGATTGGCTGATATTATGACAATACAATACTAGGTAGTATCGATATTATTATGGGAGAGATTGATCGTTGTATTAATCCCTATTCCTATCCTACCTGTATCACAAATCGATTCTGTATATCATCAGTGCTCGATTCGATTTGTGAAAAAGAAAGTAAAACATACGATTCTTTTCTGAATCATTAGAAATAGGAAAAGGATTAAATAAATTAAACATTACACTCTTAATCTTAAACAGAAGATTTTTCTTTTATTTATTATTTAATTTAATAGAACAAAGCAATCTTTATTCGGATAGAATTGGACAGCTCTGGGACGGAAGGATTCGAACCTCCGAGTCGCGGGACCAAAACCCGTTGCCTTACCGCTTGGCCACGCCCCATTTAGATTTCTATTCAATACTAATAAACACTAATATAGGTGTTGGTCATTCGTCAATTCCCCGAACATATTCCATGGATTCGATATTGGGGGGGAATTGACACGTGTAGTTGTAAAATTAAACGGAATTTATTGATCATTACATAGAATTCCATTAAGATATTGTATGAAAGTATGATTCCTTCTATTTTCGTTTGAGAATTGAAGGCTTTTTGATTGGGTTAGTCAAAGAAGAAGTATTGGGGGGTCTATTTTGACTTTCTTCATTTTTACCTTATATCAATAACTCAATCAAAATACAATTATCTCCAAGAATGAAACATTTGTTATGCTTAATATCTTTAGTTTAATCTGTATCTATCTTAATTCTATACTTCATTCGAGTCATTTTTTCTTTGCTAAATTGCCCGAGGCTTATGCTTTTTTCAATCCAATCGTAGATGTTATGCCAGTCATACCCCTGTTCTTTTTTCTCTTAGCCTTTGTTTGGCAAGCTGCTGTAAGTTTTCGATGAGATCTTTAATACTGTCCTACAAACATTCATGATTTAGTCAATGAAAAAAAAAAATATTATACCAATCCATTGATAAGATCCGATAAGTCTTACATTAGGAACCCTCAATGTAAACATGGAAATTCTTCGATAAGCGCGATGGATCTGGATCACCTCACTTCCCCATTCTGACCTTTTCCAGTGAACAAGGACCCTATAATAGGGTCCCCACAATAACTAATTGTGCACATAAAAAACCATTTTCATACCGAAAGAGTCTTATTTACAAATGAATTTACGAAAATTCCTTTCTTTTCTTTTTATAGAAACCACCTTATTTCTTGTTTTGTTTGGTGTAAAAATGGAATATAATATGTGGTATAAAATATAAAAATGGATAATCTATTCCCCTTTTTACCAAAAACGATCTTATCTTGGAGATTTTGTCATGCTTACTCTCAAACTCTTCGTTTACACAGTGGTGATATTCTTTGTTTCTCTCTTCATCTTCGGATTCCTATCTAATGATCCAGGACGTAATCCTGGACGTGAGGAATAAAATAAAAAAAGAAATAAGGGATTTTTTGTTGCTTGATTTCTTCATTTTCTTATGATTTTCTCTATTAGAGATATTTAATTATGATAAAAAAGTGCTCGAGATTTTCTTTCCAATTGGAAAGAAAATCTCAAGTCATCAGAAGAGGCGGAAAGAGAGGGATTCGAACCCTCGGTACGAATAACTCGTACAACGGATTAGCAATCCGACGCTTTAGTCCACTCAGCCATCTCTCCCAATTGAACAAAGGATAATGACTATGTTACACATGAAGTCAATAAAAAGTCTTTTTCTTTTTTTTATTCTATCTTTATACAGATACAAAAGATCCATTTTTTTTTGTTCCAATACCATCTACTATCTTTATTATGTATGATGCTCTTGTTCGACAAATGATCCATTCATATACAATAATCACATTGTAGCGGGTATAGTTTAGTGGTAAAAGTGTGATTCGTTCTATTAACAGCTTAAATAGTTAAGGGTTCTTTCGGTTTTATTCATAATTCCGATTAAAAACTTTATTTCTTAGGAAGGATTTAATCCTTTACCTCTCAATAAACGATTTGAGGAAGAATATACATTCTCGGGATTTGTACCCAAGCCAAGGATCCATTATAAATTAATTGGATTTGGATTATGGAATCGCGAAGCATAATTTTTTGAGTTGGATAAAGACTTCCAATTGAATGAGTATGAGTAAAGAATCCATGGAGGGAGATACGCAAACGATTTTTCTAATCGTAACTAGATCTTCAATTTTTTTTTTTTTTTAGGGGGATTGAAGCAAAATAGCTATGAAAATGAAACGATGACTTTGGTTTACTAAAGCCACCTACATATTGTTTCAGCTCGGTGGAAACACAATTATTTTCCTCAAGATTCGCACAAGTGGAAATAAAGAACGAAGTAACTAGAAGAATTTTTGATAATTCCACTCTTCTAGAAGGATCATCTAAAAAGCGAGTTGCTTTGGGTCTATTAAGGCAGAAAGGCTGACATAGATGTTATGGATCTCCTTTTTTTTTATTGCGTTTACGACTTAGATCTGGAAATCGATCTTCCATAAAGGAGCCGAATGAAACCAAAGTTTCATGTTCGGTTTTGAATTAGAGACGTTCAAATGAAAAATGATGAATTGGCGTCGACTATAACCCCTAGCCTTCCAAGCTAACGATGCGGGTTCGATTCCCGCTACCCGCTCCATATTATATTTATATTAATTAATTATAAATTATATATGATATGATAGATATTATGATGATATATGATAATGG